GTACATTACAGAATAACATAAAAAAAGAAAAATTCTAACTAAAAAGATATGTACCTTCCGCTCAAATTGTATTCTTTTCGGACAAAGAGAGATAGGAGACTTTTGAATCAGATTGAATTTCATATAAATTTCGTAGTATACAAATGAGCAGAACTATTACTATTTCCTCTAAGTTGAATAACCAAGGACTTTATTTTACTATGGATTCTTATAACTCGAGAAATTTGGATTTGGTTATGATCCAAGGAGGAAAGAAAAGGGATGGAATAATCATTATACCATTGAAATGAAATAGAAAAATCCATAGTACGATTCATGAATTTGTAATAGATCTATGGGATAGATGATAAGGGGATAAATGATAAGAGAAGTTGTTGTTGATAAATATGAAATTTGAAAGGAATTTTTTATTCCTATGGAACCTCGGTTGTGCCCGTACTGCAATAAAATAATATGAGTAACTCGCTATTCACTCGGTTTCTGGTCAATAATAAGATTATGTAGGAAAGATGGCCGAGTGGTTCAAGGCGTAGCATTGGAACTGCTATGTAGGCTTTTTGTTTACCGAGGGTTCGAATCCCTCTCTTTCCGTTTCTGTTAATTCACCGGCGTTACCGACCACAATATATCAAATAAAATAACAATTCATATCATTATTCCAATAGTTTTTTTGATAAAAAACCTCTTTTCCTAATTACATTACTGCGATACGGGAGCGATTTATGATACGTGAATGAGAAAAATGCGGATCAAGGCCCTTAGATCTATTTACTTTTTCGTTGAAAAAGGGGGACATAATTGTCTGAACCCCCTTTCTTTGTTATGTTCGTTAGGTTCAAGTCTGTCGGGAATAATATTCTACGACTAACAACTCATTTATTTTTAACCCGATCCATTTACTATCTATTATTTGATTTACTAATCCTTTATATTGGAATGAGTCAATAGTCAAATAATTTGGTAGTTCCTCGTGAGGGGACGAAGCAATATAATTTTGAATCAGAGCTTTCGATCTTTGTTTATCCTTCGTAGTAATAATATCTCGGGGTTTGCAACGATAACTTGGTATATCCACTATACGACCATTAACTAAAATATGTCTATGGTTAACTAATTGTCTGGCTCCAGGAATGGTCAAAGCCATACCCAATCGAAAAAGGATGTTATCCAAACGCATCTCAAGTAGTTGTAGTAAAACCTGGCCTGTTGACCCTTTGGCTTTTCCGGCGATATGCACATATCTAAGTAATTGTCGCTCTGTCAGACCATAATGAAAACGCAATTTCTGTTTTTCTTCTAGACGAATACGATATTGCGATCTTTTCACGGAACGCAATGGGTTTTTAAGATCACTTCCGGATCTAGGTCTTTTACTAGTTAATCCCGGTAAAGCCCCCAGACGGCGTATCTTTTTGAAACGAGGTCCTCGGTAACGAGACATAAAGACTCCTTTTTATTTTATTGAAATTTCATTTTACAGAAGAAATCGAAATTAAGACTGAACTAAAGGATAAACAAAGCAAAGCTAAATCTACTGAAGTATTACAAAGTAGAATGAAATGAATTGTGTCAATATCCGGATTTTTTGTATATATTTTGTATATATAAGAAATTAAGACTCTGCTTTATGATTTGTTCTATATAGATCTAATTGCTCTAATCAACTTTTTATTCCTAGTTACAAGTTACCACGACATAATAGATTAGTGACTCAACGTTTGGGGAAAGGGAGAGGAGAGATTATCAATCATGGAAAAAATCGATAGAGAAAAAAGCCGGCTATCGGAATCGAACCGATGACCATCGCATTACAAATGCGATGCTCTAACCCCTGAGCTAAGCGGGCTCACATAACAGAAATAGAAATAATGTATAGGGATTCAAGAAACTACCGGATTTTGGCTATTAGTTATGAATTTAATATGAACTATTATTTAATACGAACTATTACTATTTATTACTATTCTAGTTCATAATTCTTTCCATAGTTACAAATAATATATAATATATAACTAGAATATGACTAAATAGAAATAGAATTCTCTATCTCTAATAATGTAATGGAAATATCTGATTAGTTAGAATTTTCATTCTATTATTATACATCAATTTATTTTCATATTTAAAATTTACATACATTATTTTTCTACTTTTACATTATATTACATTATATTATATACATTATACTATATTAAACATTATACTATATTAACATTATAATTTATAATATATTAATATAATATATTTATATTCTATTTCTAAAATATATAGAAATTTTCTTTTTATGATAATATTTATGATAATAAGATTTTTTAGATTTTTATTTTGAGAATAGTTATAACAAATTATGTTAATAATATTATAGATATTATAGCAGATAGGTCCTAAGAAAGATACAACAATCAAAATTCTAATCAGACATTCCTCTTATTTTGTTCGAAAAAAGAAGGGATAGGACGAAAAAAAAAAAAAAAAGAAAGAATATCGACCCTTCCAGTAT